GTAAATTATTTTTATGGTTTCTAAAATAGGGAACCATATGAATAATGGAGAAACTCCACGAAAGGAACATTAATGATTCATATAAATCGCTTAAAGGTAAATGTCCTGAATAAATCCACCGAATAACTAATAATCCTGTTATACATAAAAAGGTGGCTGCCATTCCTTTTTCCGACGAATTTTGTAGTCCTACGATTTCGTGGACTAATAAGTTCATAAAATAAATAAAAATTACAATTGAAACAATCGACAAAGAAATGTGAGTTAATATATGTTCTAAAGTAAAAAATATCATAAAAAATCCTAAAAAAAATAAAGATGGCCTCCAACAATGGAATGCAAATTAAGGCATTTCATTCTATATATTATAGGAGTTATTCTAGTCTTTTTTTTACTAGTATTTTTTGATAAGATGCCGCCACTCGGACTCGAACCGAGATGCTCTAGCACTGCTTCCTAAGAGCAGCGTGTCTACCGATTTCACCATAGCGGCTTGCTCGAAATCATAATAGCCCATCCATCTTCAATCGTCGAGATTGAAGGAGGCAATTCAATGCAATATCTTTAAGGAAATATTAAAAAGTATCGTTCAAATTTCTATTTGAACGTTCAATAATTATTACCTTTATTGTAGTTGGGGTAGTGTTAGTTTTAACAATGTAATGTAATGGCTTTTCATGCGTTTTAAGCTCTTATGGAATTGAAGAGTTGTAACTAGATAGTTCTGTTCTTATATCCATGCCCATAACTCAATTTTTTTATACCCCATTCCATTTTTATTTGTTTGATGATTTATTTCTCATTTATCTTATTTTATTAAATTAATCCGAATAAAAAAAAATAGGATTTTTTATGGATCACAATGGAATTACTGAAGAAAAGGTGTTGTTGTAAATATTTGGTTGGATAGCCTGTAAAACAAAACGGATTAATTAATTTAATCCAGTTTTAATTTCTTTCCTGGGATTTTCATTGTGTCTAAAATTCGTGTTAGTATTTACCAAACCAATTAAGTCTAAACCAATTAAGTATTAGTCAAAACAATTGGGGGGCTGTTTGTATAACAAAAGAACGAGTTCAAATTTCTATTCATTCCATATTTATTTCATTATTTCATTTCAAAAAAAAAAAAATAAAATTTTAGAAAAATAATAGAGTTATCAAGATATTCATTCATATGGAATGTAGATTGTGCTTTATAGATAGAGATATCTTGATGGATCTTTTCAAACATAGAATAATATATATTCGATTCGGAATACAAAACCCAATAAATCTTCCTAAAAAATGCTTTGTTTGAGAAGTGAATCGATGGGGAAAATAACAATCCCCATCCCACAAAAAAACCAATAAATAGAAAGAAAAGATGAAACTTTATTTGTATCTTGTGCCTGATTTTTTGTAGTCCTTTTCAAGTCTAGTAGACAGAAAAACTATTATCTACATACGACAACAGAAAATTCCATCTCATATTGATAAGTTTAAATTATCTAATCGATTGGTTCATATTTATTAAGATTATTCCAAGACTTTATTACTTGTTTGTCGAACAAAAAAACTTTTAGACTTCCCGGTGGAAAGTGATTTGGCTAAAGAGAAAGCCTTTATTGATGCCCAATATGCTTTATTTTTCCAAAAATTTTTACGAATACGCTTTTTGGACATAGAAGTACGTTTTTTAGGAACCGCCATTAAAAAATGCAGAAGTTGTTCATTGTTATAGTTAAATGTGTAAGACATCTATTGTTCCAAATATAGAATTTATTACTATTACATATAATATTCGAAGAAAGAATATCTGAAGAAAGAATGATGTATACTAGCCAGTACTATCTATATATATATCTATATATATATCGGATATCTTCATTCGGATATATATATACATGGGATTCAACCAAGGCTATAGAAATATAATTGCTTGACGTTGGTAATAAAATAATAAAAAAAGGTTTCATTTGGTACTTCCGTATATTTTCGTCATGTTACATTTCATCTAATTTCAAAAACGAAATCAAAAAGTTTCAGAACCCTTACCTAATTTAAGAAAACTAGACTCTAAACCCCTTTCTATATAATTGTAATTGATCAAGAAAGTATATCTAATTAAAATTAGAAAAATCGAATGAGACTAGTATCTGTTAGTGGTTAATTTGTTAATATTATTTGAAAAAGTCCCTTTTTATTTTATTATTACAGTTCTGTGTGAATTGAAGTGACGGGTAACAAATCAACGGATATCATATAGTTTACCATAAACATAAGTTGTTTTATTGAAAGAAATATAAGGAACTCGAACAGTTCCACAATGAACTAGTTCACAACTCATTAATGATTCCGAATAAATTAACTAAAATAACTAATAACAACGAGGTATTTTGTTTTACGTTTTTCGAGTTAAGTTATTGGTGGATAATATATATTGGAATCAAGTACTTCCATTTTTTTTGTATCATTTTTTACTTGTTCTATGTTTCTAAATTATTGTAATAATGAAATGTTTGAAAATATCATATTCTGTATCTTCATAAATATCTTATTTATTTGAGTCCTTTCATATCTTGATTTTTTTACGTTTTTTTTTTACTCCTTTCGAAATCTATAAGAGCTGGTGAATCGGAAACAATTAAACAATTAATAAAAAAGTTTGATTTTTTTATGGAACATATATATCAATATGCGTGGATCATACCTTTCATTCCCCTTCCAGTTCCTATAGCAATAGGGTTGGGCCTTCTCCTTGTTCCGGCGGCAACAAAAAGTATTAGGCGCATATGGGCTTTTCCTAGTGTTTTATTACTAAGTATCGTTATGCTTTTTTCAGCCGATCTGTCTATTCAGCAAATAAACGGCAGTCCCATCTACCAATATGTATGGTCTTGGACCATCAATAATGATTTTTCCTTAGATTTCGGACACTTTATAGATCCGCTTACTTCTATTATGTTAATATTAATTACTACTGTTGGAATAATGGTTCTTATTTATAGTGACAATTATATGTCTCATGATCAAGGCTATTTGAGATTTTTTTCTTATATGAGTTTTTCTAATGCTTCCATGCTGGGATTAGTTACTAGTTCAAATTTGATACAAATTTATTTTTTTTGGGAATTGGTTGGAATGTGTTCATATCTATTAATAGGTTTTTGGTTCACACGCCCCCTTGCGGCAAGTGCTTGTCAAAAAGCCTTTGTAACTAATCGTGTAGGGGATTTTGGTTTATTTTTAGGAATCTTAGGTCTTTATTGGATAACGGGGAGTTTTGAATTTCGGGATTTGTTCGAAATAGCCAAAAATTTGATTGATAATAATGGGGCCAATTCCTTATTTCTAACTTTGTGTGCTTCCCTATTATTTGTTGGTGCGGTTGCTAAATCTGCGCAATTCCCCCTTCACGTATGGTTACCCGATGCTATGGAGGGTCCTACTCCTATTTCGGCTCTTATACACGCTGCTACAATGGTAGCAGCGGGAATTTTTCTTATAGCTCGCCTTCTTCCTCTTTTTACAGTCATACCTTACATAATGTATATAATTTCTTTGGTAGGTATAATAACAATACTATTAGGAGCTACTTTGGCTCTTGCTCAAAGAGATATTAAAAGAAGTTTAGCCTATTCTACAATGTCTCAATTGGGTTATATTATGTTAGCTTTAGGCATGGGATCTTATCGGGCTGCTTTATTTCATTTGATCACTCATGCCTATTCGAAAGCATTATTATTTTTAGGATCTGGATCCATTATTCATTCTATGGAAACCATTGTTGGATATTCTCCGGATAAAAGCCAGAACATGGCTCTTATGGGCGGTTTAACAAAATATGTGCCAATTACAAAAACTTCATTTTTATTAGGTACACTTTCTCTTTGTGGTTTTCCACCTCTTGCTTGTTTTTGGTCCAAAGACGAAATTCTTAATGATAGTTGGTTGTATTCACCTATTTTTGCAATAATAGCTTGTTTCACAGCAGGGTTAACTGCATTTTATATGTTTCGGATGTATTTACTTACTTTTGAAGGGCATTTAAATTTTAATTTTAAAAATTACAGCGGAAAAAAAAATAATGCGTTCTATTCAATATCCATATGGGGAAAAAAAGGACAAAAAGCGATAAAAAAAAAAAAAATTTTATCAACAATGAATAATAATCAGAGGGGTTCCCTTTTTTCAAAAAAAACATATCCAATTGATGGTAATGTAAGAAATATGATACAACCCCTTATTACTATTAAAAATTTTCCCAATAAAAAAACTTCCACGTATCCTTATGAATCGGACAATACAATGTTATTGCCACTTTTTGTATTGGTCTTATTTACTTTATTTGTTGGATCCATAGGAATTCCTTTTGGTCAAGGAAGAATATATTTGGACATATTATCAAAATGGTTAACTCCGTCGATAAACTTGCTGCATTCAAATTCTAACAATTTTTTTGATTGGTATGAATTTGTGATAAATGCAATTTTTTCAGTCAGTATAGCTTATTTCGGAATATTTATAGCGTCTCTTTTATATGGGCCCGCTTATTCATATTTTCAGAATTTGAACTTAATCAATTTTTTTGTTAAAACGGGTCCTAGAAGACTTGTCTGGGACAAAATAATAAATGTAATATATAATTGGTCATATAATCGCGGTTACATAGACATTTTTTATGAAAAAACTTTCACTAGGTGTATAAGAGGATTAGCCGAACTAACTCAATTTTTTGATAGACAAGTAATTGATGGAATTACGAATGGTATTGGTGTTACAAGTTTCTTTGTAGCAGAAATTATTAAATATCTAGGTGGGGGGCGTATCTCCTCTTATCTCTTCTTTTTTTTAGTTTATGTATCAATTTTTGTATTAATTTACTACTTTTACTTTCTTTTTTAAGAATAAGAAATTGAAATTTGAAATTCATTGGCATGAAATGAATTTCAATTTCTTTTTTTTGTTTTTAAGGTTAAAGAGGTTTTTTTCTTTTTTTATTAAAAACTTCCCATTTT